TACATAAGGCGGTAAGATTATATCTTGAGCAGTTACATATCCAGGGCCCCTGACACAAATCGACGCGCCGCAAGTTCCATATAGATTACTTCTCAATACAATTTCTTTCAAATTCATTATAATTTCGTGGACCGATTCTTGAATACCCGTTATAGTCGAATATTCATGGGGGACATTCTCAGATTTTACACGTGTGATACATGTTCCTTCTATTTCTCCAAGCAAAGCTCTTCGAATCGCAATGCCTATTGTGTCGGCTTGTCCTTTCATAAGTGGAGACAGAACAAAGCGCCCATAATAAAGGCGTTTACTGTCTTTTCTTGATTCAACACACTTCCACTGTAGTGTCCGAGTAGATACTGTTACTTTCTCTCGAACCATAGTAATAATATTTTATTTGATTGAATTATTTATTTCTCTTGTTTCTCTTGAAATTTATTCACTCTTCATTTCTACACACGTCTTTTTTTTGGAGGTCTACAGCCATTATGTGGCATGGGGGTTACATCCCGCACAAAAGTTAATAGTATACCACTTCTACGAATAGCTCGTAATGCGGCGTCTCTTCCGAGACCGGGACCTTTTATCATGACTTCGGCTCGTTGCATACCTTGATCTACTACTGTACGAATAGCACTTGCCGCTGCTGTTTGAGCGGCAAAGGGCGTCCCCCTTCGCGTACCCTTGAATCCACAAGTACCTGCCGAGGACCAGGAAACCACCCGACCTCGTACATCTGTAACCGTGACAATAGTATTATTGAAACTTGCTTGAACATGAATAACTCCCTTTGGTATTCTACGTGCACTTTTACGTGAACCGATACGTACATTTCTACGTGAACCAACTCTCGGTATAGCTTTTGCCATATTGTATCATCTCATAAATATGAGTCAGAAATATATGGAATATATCCATTTGATGTCAAAACAGATTCTTTATTGGTACGTTGAGCCCTTTAGTGAGTCTGATTATCCTTGTCTTTGTTTATGTCTCGGGTTGGAGCAAATTACTCTAATGCGTCCCCGTCTGCGAATTAGTCGACATTTTTCACAAATTTTACGAACGGAAGCTCTTATTTTCATATTTTTAATTCCTTATCTTAATTCTGAATCTACTTCTTGGTAGAAAATAAGTTTCTTGGTATTTTGCATCTCGAATCGTATTGAATAAAAATCACCTAATCTTTTGAATCCTTGTTTCGGAGTCGATAAATTATACGTCCTCTGGTTGAATCATAACGACTTACTTCAATTTTGACTTTATCTCCTGGCAGTATCCGTATAAAACTACGTCGGATCTTTCCTGAAACATAACCTATAATCAGATCTTCATTATCTAACCGAACCCGGAACATGCCATTGGGAAGCGATTCAGTAATTAAACCCTCGTGAATCCATTTTTGTTCTTTCATTTCAGGTAAAGCCCCCTTGAAGTATCAACTAATGTAGGAGAAACGATATTAGACAACCCCCCCTTTTTTTTTTTACAAATAGCAAGAGGTTTCGGATCCCATTTGGATATTAAAAGGATTACCATATATAACATAAAATTTCTCCGCCGATTCTTTCTAGGCGAGCCTCCCGGTCTGTCATTATACCTCGAGAAGTAGAAAGAATTACAATCCCCATTCCACCTAAAATTCTAGGAATTCGTTGAGAGTTAGAATAGATTCGCAGGCCGGGTCGGCTAATCTGTTTTAAATTTAAAAAATTTCTATAGGTATGTAGTCTTTTACTATTCCTTCTATTATGTCGCAGGGTTAAAACCAAAAAATTTTGGTTTTTTTCTCGATGTTTTCTGACATTTTCGATAAAACCTTCTCGGAAAAGTATTTTAACAATATTTTCGGTAATATTAGTAGATGCTATGCGAACAACTCTTTTTCTATCCATATCAGCATTTCGTATAGCGGTTAGTATCTGAGCAATAGTGTCTCTACCCATAATGAACTAAAATTTTTTTGCTTCAAAGATAATTAACATGTTTTTCCTTTTTTTTTATTGGTTTCTAAATATGCATTTTTCAAGGTATATGCGTGAGACATAATCTACGGGTGAATCTAGTTCTTAATCTATTTCTTTTCAAATACCCCAAAAATAGCAGAATCCCTTTTTCTTTTATAATACCTCGGGAGCTAATGAAACTATTTTAGTAAAATTGAATTGTCTCAATTCTCGGGGGATTGCACCAAAAATTCGAGTTCCTTTTGGATTTCCTTCTTGATCAATCACAACTGCAGCATTATCATCATATCGTATTATCATACCGCTGTCACGTTTAAGTTCTTTACAGGTACGAACAATTACAGCTCTGACTACTTCTGATTTTTCTAGGGGCATGTTTGGTACTGCTTCTTTGATCACAGCAACAATAACGTCACCAATATGAGCATATCGACGATTACTAGCTCCTATGATTCGAATACACATCAATTTTCGAGCTCCGCTGTTATCCGCTACATTTAAATGGGTCTGAGGTTGAATCATATGAATTTGAATTTTTGAGTCTATTCTTCCAACGCAAAGGATGAAGAAAATAAAAGAAATATTGTTTGTCTAAAAAAAGAAACCTGCGGTTTTCTTTCATTCCCCAGACTCATTTCTGTTGGTTCTACATTTTTATTCCGAAATAATAATTTGAGTTCGTATAGGCATTTTGGATGCTGCTATTAAAATAGCCCTTCTAGCTATATTTTCAGTTACTCCACCCATTTCATATAGTATTCGCCCCGGCTTAACAACAGCTACCCAATATTCAGGGGATCCTTTTCCAGAACCCATACGTGTTTCGGCGGGTCTTATTGTAACTGGTTTGTCTGGAAATACACGGACCCATATTTTTCCACCGCGGCGTGCATTTCGTGTCATTGCTCGTCGACCTGCTTCGATTTGTCTAGATGTGATCCAAGCAGGTTCAAGCGCTTGAAGAGCATATTTACCGAAACAAATATGATTACCTCGATAAGATATTCCCTTCATTCGCCCTCTATGTTGTTTACGGAATCTAGTTCTTTTGGGGTTATAGTTGATGGTTGTTTCGAAATTCCATCTCTACTACAGAACTGGACGTGAGATTTTCTTCTCATCCAGCTCCTCGCGAATAACAGGATTCAAAATGGAATTTGAATTAATTGGAATTAGAACATTTTGATAATTTTTTTTTTTATAAAAAAAGAATTTTTTTCTAACGTCCTAATAAATCTTTATTTTATTTTGTCTTTTATCCAAGTTTACCAATTCAAATTCAAAAAAAAAAGTTATCGCGGGCGAATATTTACTCTTGCAATCTCTATTTTAGTCCTAGCATTTGTTCCTCATTTCTCCGAATAGATGAATTTTTTTCCGGTTCATTTCGCCATCCCAACTAGTGAATCATTAAGGTTCATTTGTTCAATAAAATCTTTTGCATTCACAGGTTCCTTCGTCCCCACCACTTCGTACTAAATGGTTAGGTCAGAATTCTACAACGAAGCTTATAATCCAATTTAGTCTTGAGTCAACCTTCTTAGTCTTAATTGGCTCGAAGCTCTTGAGTTTTTTCTTCTATAATCTATAAGAAGCAGAAGGATTCATTTCATATTTCATTATGGATGAATCAATTAGTATTGATGCTTTATTACACTGTTTTTTATGAGATGACTCATAGACCTTACATATTGGAATTCTATATCATTGATATTTTTTTCTCTCTTTCTCTCACCCTTCCATTTATCCACACTCTTGTTCTGTATTTTGCTTTAAACTTAGAATTAATTAAAGTTTCATTTTAAAAAAATTTCAGTTGCTACAAAGATATGACCGATTTGGCATATCTTGACAGGTTCTTTAGATCGAGATAATATGAAGCGATGGGTTGGTTTTCATACTACCGGGCTGATTTTTTTTGAATCCCAACTCCCTAAAAAGAAAAAAAAAATAAAACCAACGAGTCACACACTAAGCATAGCAATTATATCAAAACAAAAGGTTAATCGAATTTTTATTAAATCCTATAGAATTATAGAATTAGAATTAAAGAATTTGTTTGATTGACCAGAAAAAGAATGAACAAGTTTCCCTTTTTTGTTCTATCAACGGAAAAACAATGAAAGTTTTTTTATTCCTCTTCCTTGTCTATAAAAATCCAAATTTTGATGCCTAATACCCCATAGATAGTCCGAACTGTATAGGAACAATAATCAATTTTAGCTCGAATGGTTTGTAGGGGAACCCGACCCTCTCTGATCCATTCGACACGTGCAATTTCTTTTCCGTCGATACGCCCCGAAATTTGTACTTGAATTCCTTTTGTATCTGCTTGTTCAGTTAATTCAATAGCTTTTTTCATTGCTTTTCGAAATGAAACTCTATTCTTTAATTGTCCGGCTATAAATTCTGCAAGAATATTAGGATTTCCGTAAGGCTTTGCAATTCTTGTGATATCAATGTTAAGTTTTCGATTCACATAATGAAATTCTTTTTGGAGATTCATCTGTAATTCTTCGATTCCTCTCGGCCTACTTTCGATTAATAACTTCGGGAATCCCATAAAGATTATGACCTGGATCAAATCGATCCTTTTTTGAATCTCTATGCGGGCAATTCCCTCCGCACCGGAGGATATTCGCATATTCTTTTGAACATAATTTTTGATAAAATCTCTGATTTTTTGATCTTCTTGTAGACCCTCAGAATAATTTTTTGGTTGTGCAAACCAAAGGGAATGATGACTTTGGGTTGTACCAAGTCGGAAACCAAGTGGATTTATTTTTTGTCCCATACTACCTCACTATTATACGCATCATGATATACCATAGTTGTCTTTTTCCATCTAGGTTTTTTTAACGAATAGAAAGAAATCTCCTCATATTCATCTAAAGATATATCTTTGACTACAATAGTTATATGACAGGTAGCTTTTTTTATCGCATAACTCCGTCCTCTAGCGCGGGGTTTTAATTTCTTAGCGGCCGTACCCTCGTTAACCTCCGCTTTACTTATTATTAAATTGGCTTCGTT